ACTGAATCAATGAACAAAAGCGGAAGAAACGGAATTTAACCCCCTTGTCTCTTTTCTGAAGGACAAATCACTACCCGAACGAATGCTATCTGTCGTATTATTTGTATTTAATAGAATATCGATTTCTATAACTATAATAGATTTATATAGAGAATAGCGATTAGAATGAATGATTCATGAATGACGAATCAAAAAATTCTCTGAAATCATGAAAAACAGAAAGATCCCTCGGATCTAATCATATCATTCCATTATATTGACAATTTCAAAAAACTGTTCATACTATGATCATAGTATGAGGGCGATCGGGCAAGTATGCCCCCATCGTCTAGTGGTTCAGGACATCTCTCTTTCAAGGAGGCAGCGGGGATTCGACTTCCCCTGGGGGTAGAGTACTACGAAAGGAAGTTGATCATGGATTACCAATAAGCCTAAAATGGATTCTTCCTGGGTCGATGCCCGAGCGGTTAATGGGGACGGACTGTAAATTCGTTGGCAATATGTCTACGCTGGTTCAAATCCAGCTCGGCCCAATAATTCGCCAATCTACCATGAGATGGTATAACCCCCTTGTCCTTCAGAAATACCTGATACGGAGGAATAAAAAAGAATCAAATTTTCTGCTATATCCCTTATTTCCCTGGGATTGTAGTTCAATTGGTCAGAGCACCGCCCTGTCAAGGCGGAAGCTGCGGGTTCGAGCCCCGTCAGTCCCGACGGATCCAATAAATACATCAATCCATCTCTCTCTTTTCTTTTTCCATTTCACTTCTATTGTTTTTTTGAGTTTATGACTAATCGAAGTGGGGAGGTGGTCTGATGATACTTCATCAGATGATTGTACAAGGAAGACGTAGGGTAAGTTATAGAAAAGAAAGAACAGAAAAGAAATAGAAAAGAAAGAATGATAAATAAAAGAATTCTTGATTGGATCAGGAATCCAATTTTAGATTCGGTATGGATAAAAGATCTGTCTATGTTATACTATTCAATTCTCGACGATGAATTGATTTGATAGCTCAGATATTGTTATTCATGATATTGAATAGGATTCAATATCATCGCATCGAGAGGTAATTCATCCATTGAATTGACAGGCGAAAGATTTATCATCTCTATGGGATTAAATCCCGAGTTATTGCGAAGTAAAAAAAACGATGAGATTATGGAAGTAAATATTCTCGCATTTATTGCTACTGCACTGTTTATTCTAGTTCCTACTGCTTTTCTACTTATCATTTACGTAAAAACTGTCAGTCAAAATAATTAATTAATTTGAATGAAACTTGACTTCTGAGTTCTTATCAATGATTGAAGAAAAAAAAATGAAAAGGATTCCAATTTAGTGTCTTAAATGAAATGAGTGGACTAGAATTGGCAGTATTCTATGAGATCCAATAGTATGGTAGAAAGAAATATTCGTATATTTCTTTCTACCATACTATGTAAGTGTATAAAGTTGTACTCTATAATAAACATAAACTAAAGATATATTAGATATAAAGGCTTAATATAGATCAATCTACAATATTATCTTCATATATGTCCATAGCACCCAATTCTATTTCTTTGCTACATTTACTTATTCCGATCAATCTGAAATAATCGAAAGGGAACTCTTACTCTTATGGTTATGGTTATGGTTCTAATTCCTAGATTTCTTATTATTTCCAATATGAATCCCAATATCCATCGCAAGAATCAAATCAATGAAGGAAAATGGTATGGGCATATATTAATAAAATAACGTAATCTTAGCATTCCGAAAAAGGAATTGATCGAGCCATTGACAAGAGTTCTATGGGAACTTCTTCGGATTTCAAAAAGGAGTAGTAAACCTCACAGATTTTTAACGCTTGAACCATGATATGAAATGAGTCGATAAAGCATAAATAAAATTTCGAAAATAATAAAACAAGCGATAAATACAATACGCAATACGTGACTCGCCCAAGACAAGATCTTATTATGCATAGTATTTTGTTAGACAAACACTCTATCTATATCTATTTTGTTTATCATAGAAAGTGCGTATACACTTAACAGAACGACTTCCTCCTTGAAAAATAATTGAAAAAGGGGAAATAAATAAAAAATAAAAGGGGTCCGTTCTTCTTCATTGTCCATATATAATTCGGATAAGAGCCCATTTGTTGAAATAGAATAGAAAATTTAGGAAGAATTAGGTTGAAATAAATTTCGTATCATTTGTATCCCTTTTCCTTTCGAAATACAAAGATGGGAATCATTGAAATATTTGTTTGATTGGAAGAGTATTATTCATATAATACCTTATTCCACTAGAATTAGAATCCACTGGAATTTCGAAATGAAGATATTTTAATTTGAATTAAAAAGTCAAAAGGGGTTTGCAGAACGATCTATAAAACAATTAATAGAGTTTGATTCCTCAACTCAATTAGTAGTATTTCTAGAGCCCACTTCTTCCCCATACTACGAGTGAAAGGGAAAATGTAAAGACTACCATTAACGCAGCCCA